GCATATTTACAATATAGGCGTGGTGATCAATCGGACCTTTGATTAATTACTATCGCTTTTTTGATTGACCTCCTACTTTCTTCAATACAAAGGAGGTCAAATTCAGATTGCGGTTCAAGTTAGCGAAGCTCTTTCAGTCTAATTTGATCTAAGAAAAATAAGGACAAAATCACGCTCTGTAGGATTTGAACCTACGACATCGGGTTTTGGAGACCCGCGTTCTACCGAACTGAACTAAGAGCGCTTTCTTATCAGAAAAGACAAGAATGTAAAGACACTTTTTTTAACCCCAATTTAATAATTTAATGAACGATTATATATTAATTTTAATATATTAATATTAATATAATTGGAATCAATCTTAATTACTCCCTCGTTACTGCTCAACGAAGAAGTAATAGGTAGGGATGACAGGATTTGAACCTGTGACATTTTGTACCCAAAACAAACGCGCTACCAAGCTGCGCTACATCCCTACAATTGGTCTACAGTGTCATTGTATAGAATTCCTATCTTGTTTTCCACATCGTTTATTTCCTCATTGATATATACAATTTATATGGGCATTTCGTCTTTTTGGTCCCATTTAACATATAATAATAGTAAAAGAAAAGTCTTATATACGTATGAGATACGGAACGGAACCCGTTGTAAAAATAAATGAGTAGTTTTCGGGAATGCTCGGGACGGAAGGGACGTTTTTTTTATGTTTTAAGAAAAATTTTATTTACCGGATAGTTGTATATTTCAATTTGAATTAGGGATTCCGTGTACAAGGTTCTTAACTGCATATGCATCTGATCATATATGTATTACCATTTTAGATTACAATAAAAAAAGGAAGGAGATTTTTCAATGCGAGATATAAAAACATATCTTTCCGTGGCACCGGTATTAAGTACTCTATGGTTCGGGTCTTTAGCAGGTCTATTGATAGAGATTAATCGTTTTTTCCCAGATGCGTTGACATTCCCCTTTTTTTGATTCTAGTTATTGATACGGTACCAAATAACGAAGATTCGAGATAAAATTAAATATTTGTGACTCATCCTTTGCCCCCCTTTTCTCTTTTAGAATAAAAGGGGGAAAGAGAAAAAGGTGTATTCAACAGCTTCGAAACTTGGGTTCAAGTTTGAATTAAATAAATTATTAAATTCAAAAATAAACTAGGGATGGAGGTAGAATAAACAGGGTGGGGCCTAGATCTAGGACAAGACTCTTATACAAGGGGTACTTAAATGTAAATGAAATACTGTGATTTGCAATAAAGTTTAGAAATTTTTTTAGTATATTGATAATTGATTGCAGGGAAATTTTTCATAATTGGATTTCAAGTTAATAACTTCTATTTTTCCTTCCTTTCTTCTTCTTCGTTTCGGATCGAAAATAGAAGAGTTGAGCAAATCAAAAATCCAAAGGGGGTTCATGGCCAAGGGGAAAGATGTCCGAATAACGGTTATTTTGGAATGTACCGGTTGTGTTCGAAAGGTATCAACGGGTATTTCCAGATATATTACTGAAAAGAATCGTCACAACACGCCTAATCGATTGGAATTGAGAAAATTCTGTCCATTTTGTTACAAACATACGATTCATGGGGAGATCAAGAAATAGATCGAATCGAGCACATGTATGTAACCCTTCCAAGGAAGGGTAAAAATGACATTCTATATAGAACATATAACATAATTAAATATAAACAAACCAAATCCTATTTATTCTAATTCATTTTAGATCCGACCGAAGTAGGATTTTCGGGATAAGGAATAAACTAAACAAACCATGGATAAATCCAAGCGACCTTTTCTTAAATCCAAGCGATCTTTTCGTAGGCGTTTGCCCCCGATTCAATCGGGGGATCGAATTGATTATAGAAACATGAGTTTAATTAGTCGATTTATTAGCGAACAAGGAAAAATATTATCTAGACGGGTGAATAGATTGACCTTGAAACAACAACGATTAATTACTATTGCTATAAAACAAGCTCGTATTTTATCTTTGTTACCTTTTCTTAATAATGAGAAACAGATTGAAAGAACCGAGTCGACCACCAGAACTGCGGGTCTTCGAGCCAGAAATAAATAGGCTTACTCTTTCGTTACTTGAATAAAAAGTAAAATCCGAACTAAAACGCAGATTGATGTTTTGTTCGAAAAATATTTAATTATCGTGTTGTAAGAAAAAAAAGAATCGGGTAAGAATAAAGATTTTTTTTGAATGTGTTCATTCATTTTGACTTTACCCTCCCGGAGTTCATTCTCCGGGGAACTCCGTTTAAATTATTCTGGTGGATTCTTTCCAATCTACTTCTTTTATGATCTCATTGGAAATCATATAAAGACAATTTTTATTTGATATAGCTATTTGTGCAAGTATTTTACGATTAAGAAGCACCTGTTTCTTATATAGGTCATGTATTAATCTACTATAACTATAGGATACCCCTATTTCACGAATTACTGCGTTTATTCGAGTGATCCACAAACGGCGAAAATTTCTCTTTTGCTTATCCCTATCCCGATGAGACGAAACCAAAGCTCTTATTTTCTGTTGAGTAATTGTTCGAGTAAGTCTTGAATGAGCCCCTCGAAAGCTTGATGCAAATAAACGAATTTTTGTTCTACGTCTCCGAGCTATATTTCCCCGTCTAATTCTGGTCATTGAATAAATGAAACTTTGACGAATAACTAATAGATTTCCTTTCTTTCAGTTATTCTTTTTCCCTTTCCTAGTCTATTAATAACAAAGCTTTTTTCCAATGTGTAAACTAAAAATTCCAATGACTTTGGCTACTATAACCTTCCCGACCACTATTTTTATTTTACTAGGTATCAAAATATAATAAATAAAAAATATAAATGGATAAAGAAATAGTGGCTTCCTTCGTTTATATGGTTACTTCTTAAACGGTGAGGTTTTCTCTATACACCGGAGCCTTTACTTCATTTAATAAATGTTATTGGTAATTGGTAACTTGTATAGTTCACATTCTTTGGCTCTACCCATGAATTGTCCAGTAATAGGTCTTTCACGATTAGATCTACTTACACAGTAACGGTATTTAATTATGAAAGTTGGCTGGGTAGCTAACCCTGTTAGTCCGTTCTTGCAAGAGGGGCCTAAGTTTTCTGTTTTTATTTTTAAGTAGGATTTTCTCCGCTTAATGGATAACCATTTGTTACCAATGGAGAATTGCTTCTCATCTTAAATTAATGAAAACCATAAATTTCATACACAATAGAATGGATATATATTTTTTTTTTATACTGAATTGAACGGACTTCTTTTTCTATTCTATCCTATTCCCCGGTACTGATCATTGATACTAGAAAAGGTTTTCTTTCTTTTATCTTTATCCCAGCTCATGATCTGAACGAGTCGCACATACACCCTAGTACATGTTCCTCGACGCTGAGGGCATCCCCGAAGTGCGGGGGATTTTGTGACATTTCTGATTGGCTGTCTTGTATTTCTAATAAGTTGTTTAATAGTTGGCATGTTGAATCATATCATATAAATAATGGGCTGGTTTAGATTGATCCTAACCTGATGATTTTGAATTACTTCTATTTAATTTTCTAGTAAATTCAGCAAAAATCTAAAATAGGAAATCGAGAATTTGCGCGAAAAAAAAATCCGGGCTTTTTCACTCAACCACCGCTACAAGATCAACAATTCCATAAGCTTGGGCTTCTGTTGCTGACATAAAAACATCTCTTTCCATGTCTTCCGAGACAACCCATAAGGGTTTGTCCGTTCTTTGTACATAAACCCTTGTTAGGGTTTCACGCAGTTTTAGCAGCTCTTCCGCTTCCAGGATAAATTCTCCCGTTTGTGCCTCATAAAAAGAACTAGCAGGTTGATGAATCATTACCCTGATGGTATAACAAACGAGGGGTTCCTCTATTTTGCATGATGAATAGAAAAGAAAGATAAAGAATAAAAAGAAAAAAAAAAAAAGATAGAATTGAACAACCACAACCGTACGGGCATCTTTTATGCATTGCATACGGCTCTATAATAAAATTGACCTTTACCTTCAAAAAAAATAGGATCTATCAGACCCAGATCGGTAAATGGTCAAATTACCACCCTTCCTTTCATAAGCGTTCAAAAATACTATGATGGTTCCGTTGCTTTATATATATTTAATATTATATTAAATATTTGGTTTGTCTGTGTTTCAGTAATCCCAAAGTTTCTTTTTGTAAAATTAAGGAAAAAATAATCTTGTTTTTTATTTTCGAACTCTTTCAGAACACAACTAAGCCCCCCGGTGTGAAAATAAAAAAGTTTGTGACGCTGAACAGGAATCTCCAATACAAAAAAATAGGAAATCCCTTTTATCTCATACTACTCTCTCGATACATAATCAAATGTTTTGAAAAAAAAAACAATAAAAAATTTTTTTGATATCGAATTCAAAGTGCCATGCTATTATTACTTAATATTAATATGGCGAAGGCATAGTCTTATTTTTTTCTCTCAAATAAAAACCTCATTGGCGCCAAGCGTGAGGGAATGCTAGACGTTTGGTAATTTCTCCTCCGGCCAAGATAAAAGATCCCATTGAAGCGGCTAATCCCATGCATATTGTCTGTACATCTGGTCGCACAAATTGCATTGTATCATAAATAGCCACTCCAGGAATAACCCATCCGCCGGGAGAGTTTATAAACAAATAGAGATCTTTGGTATCATTCTCGATACTTAGATATACCATAAGACCAATAAGTTGGTTCGAGATCTCGCTATCAACCTCTTGTCCTAAAAAAAGTAATCTTTCTCGATAAAGTCGGTTGATTAGGGTAAAATTAGATCCCTTACGAACCGTACAGGCGCCTTTTGGTGCATACGGCTCAACAAAAAATTGCAAAAAAAAAATCAATGTGCAGATTCCAATCCTCTTTCTTTTTTCATATTCGTAGAAGGCCCTTTCTGACTTCTAACGAAAGGACTTTTCTTCGATTTTTCAAAAAAAGACAGGTTTTTACTCC